TTGGTCTTTTGAACCCGCTTCAAGCTATCATGACAATTCACGAATCTTGGGGTAAACAATCTCTCTTGCTTATGTTTACTTTTTTCACCATTTGATTCTTGTACATAGGAAATGAGACTCAACTTTTTTACTGCAAATTTAGAAGCCGTTTTCTTTCACTCATATAACTATCTGATTTAGTTCATCAACTCAAATGCTGAAGAAAAAAAATATATATAATCAATCAAATCTTTTTATCCTTGTTTCTAGAAAGAAAAGAATTTGGATCAATTTTAGGTCTCACCGAATCACACGTAGAGATATTGATAACACACATAGAGCTAATGGTATTTCATAACTAATTGATTGAGCAGCTGCCCGTAGACCACCTAAAAAGGAATATTTATTATTTGATCCATACCCCGACATAAGAAGTCCAACGGGAGCAATACTTGAAATGGCAATCCAAAAAAAAACACCAATACTAAGATCGGCTAGAACAAGGTGATCACCAAAAGGAATTACTGAATAACTTAGAAAGATAGATATTACTGCTATGGATGGTCCGATACTGAATAAACGAGTATCTCCTGTAGATGGAATAAGGTTCTCTTTCAAAAGTAGTTTTGTCCCATCTGCTAGAGCTTGAAGAATTCCTAACGGGCCGGCATATTCAGGCCCAATACGTTGTTGTATTCCTGCAGATATTTCTCTTTCTAACCAAACAATTACTAGTACACCTATTGTGATTCCTAATACAAGAGTCACAATAGGGACAAGCATCCATATGATCCCATAGACTTCTTTTAAGGATTCCAATTTGGAAAAAGAATTGATAGTCTCTATTTCTGTTGTATCAATTATCATTTCAACGATCAACTTCTCCCATAATGATATCTATGCTACCTAGTATTGTCATAATATCAGCCAATTTCATTCTTTTAACTAACTGAGGAAGAATTTGCAAATTGATAAAACCTGGTGGGCGAATTTTCCATCTCCAAGGAAAAACGCTCTGATCTCCTATCAGAAAAATCCCCAATTCTCCTTTTGGGGCTTCAACTCTCACATAAAGTTCTTGTTTCGACAATTCAAAAGTTGGAGAAGGCTTTTTACTAATAAACCGATATTCAAAATCATTCCATTCAGGATCTTTTAATCTGTCAAAACGTCGCATTTCTAAATTTTCGTAAGGCCCCCCTGGAATTCCTTCCAGAGCCTGTTGAATAATCTTTATGGATTCTGTCATTTCACCGATTCGTACTAAATAACGAGCTAATGAATCCCCTTCTCGTTGCCATTGAACCTGCCAATCAAATTCGTCGTAAGACTCATAATGATCAACTTTACGAAGATCCCATTCTATTCCGGAAGCTCGTAGCATTGGTCCCGATAAACCCCAATTTAATGCCTCGTCTCTCCCAATAATGCCTACGCCTTCAACTCGTTCTAAAAAAATAGGATTCCGAGTAATAAGTTTTTGATACTCAGCAACCCCTGTTAAAAAATAATCGCAAAAATCCAAACATTTATCTATCCAGCCATAGGGTAGATCGGCAGCCACTCCTCCAATCCTAAAATAATTATGCATCATTCGCATACCGGTGGCAGCTTCGAATAGGTCATATATCAATTCTCTTTCTCTAAAAATATAGAAGAAAGGGGTCTGTGCACCAATATCCGCCATAAAAGGACCGAGCCATAACAAATGAGAAGCTATCCGACTCAACTCCAACATAATGACTCTGATATAGCTAGCCCTTTTAGGTACTTGAATATTGCCTAATTGTTCGGGTCCATTTATGGTTATTGCTTCTGTGAACATAGTAGCTAAATAATCCCAACGTGTTACATAAGGCAAATATTGTATAATTGTTCGGTTTTCCGCAATTTTCTCCATCCCTCTATGTAAATAACCCAATATTGGTTCGCAGTCGACAACATCTTCACCATCTAGAGTAACGATGAGTCGAAGAACACCGTGCATTGATGGGTGCTGAGGCCCCATATTGACTATCATGAGGTCTTTTCTTGTAGTTGGTGCAGTCATAAGTTTTTTAACGATTCATTCTTCCATGAATTACTGAAAGTGAAAAGAAGTTCATCAAAATTTAATCGAAACATATAAGTGAAAATGAAATAACTCTTCAAATTAATCAAATTAACGAGTTTTTGTCTCTCGAATGTCCAACCGATTAATTAATTCTTTATAACGTACTCTATTTTTTTTTGCCAAATAAGCTAGCAGTCGTTGACGTTTTCCCAAAATTTTCTTCAAACCTCTCTGAGATAAATAGTCTTTTTTGTGCAATTCTAAATGTGAAGTAAGTCTTCGTATCTTATTGGTGAAATTGAATACTTGAAATTCAACAGATCCTTTCTTTTCTTCTTGAGAAATAACTGAAATGACAGAATTTTTTACCATAAATGAATTTCCCCTTTCTTTATTTTACAGATATGGATTTTTTCGAATTTTATTGATCAGTAATAATAATGCCAGTAATTTAAACGTGGTATATAGACTTAATTTCTTTATGAACCTCTAATTTTAGCAATTCCAATAAATTAATCAAATTTCAAATTTGATTCAGATAGGAATCCAAAAAGACGGTAGGTACGTTTTTTTTAATCACAAAAGCGAATAATTGAAACCTAAAATCCTAAAATGAAGAAGATTCTGTTGATTCATTTCTAGATCTAATCAATACCTTATTTTATTGATTTAGTATTGTCTACTCGAATTAGATTCGAATGAGATGTAAAACAAGGCATGTTTGCATTTATTTGCTTTCAGATACTCTATACGAGACAGGGTATATAGTACTATCAATTAATTTTCAATCGTGGATACATATGTATCCTTAAGATACTGAAACGGCTACCATTATTGGTATCAAACCAATAACGATTCATACAAGCTAAATCTTCTAATCGATAATTAGGCCAAAAAAAGAACTTAAATTTAATTAATTCATTTTTATCTTTATAAAGGGGTTTCCGTTCACCCAAAAATTGACTCCAGTTTTTTACATTGGTTTCGTTGCAAAATACTGAATTTCTATCGACGACATTCCAATTCCACGAATTAAAAAAACTTCGAATTCTCAACTCTCTACGACGTCTAGACCATAAAATATTTTCAGGAACAAGCAAACCAAAATGAGTTTTTTCTGTATTTATTCTTTGAGTTTGAGGTTGCAGAATGAATTCGTCAAAATTCTTTTTATCAACATATCTTTGTTCTCGGTATCTTTGATTAGTTTGGTGTTTACTTTTATGAACCAATGAAATACCTATGGTTTGATACATAATAAATTGTCCATTATCTTTTACAGACAACCGAATAGGTTCGATAATCAATACCCCCTTCTTCATCAAGTCTGTAAGAGGTAAATTTGCCTGAATCAGCATTATATCCAAACTCATTTCTCTCCTTTGAATTGACGATATAGTAATTTTGGTTGGATTTATCAGTCGAAGCAGGAGACAATATACCTTGATATTTTCGAACATTCTTTGATTCAAAGCACCGTTCCATCTCAATTGAAAAAGCAAATAACGTTTCAAGAACAAATCTAGTTCTGCTTCCGTGTTGCTTTTGTATTGTTTTTTATTTTTACCCTTTTTTGTGTCTGATTCCACGTAATCTTTTTCAAGATCGGTTTGATGTTTTGAAAAAACAGGGCTCAGATTTCCTTTGTTTTCTATATCTGATCCACGCTCTCTTTGACTTGGGGGTTCTTTTGCTTCTTGACTTCGATTCTTTATTTTTATTTTTTTATTTGATGGTAGAAAAAAGTTTTGGTTTTTATTTTGACTAACATTTTTATTTGTATTCAAATTAAAAAGAAGGAATTTGCTTGGTATAATCCACGGTTTTATTTTATAGACATTATAAAGTAGTACAAATTCTGGGAAGAACCAAAATTCCAGATTCAATATGGGACGATTAAATATTTTTTCATTCATTCCCATCCAATCAAAAAAGACTTTTTTCGAATTTTTTTGAGTTTTTTCTGGATTTTGATGAGTTGTAAGATAAAAAACCCCCTTTTTCTCAATTTTATCAATTATTTGATAATTATTAATACCAATTTTAGTATTTGGATTACTGTTGGTATCGATCTTAACCCAGGCTTCAATATCTCCTTTTTGTCTAAGAGAAAAATGGATAATTTTCCAATCAAAATATTTTCTATCGAGATTTCTTTCTCTATCTAGAATATTGCCCTTTCTTAGATAATTATTGATATGAAGATTGCCGGGCATATCAACAAAGTTGTGTTTGGACGTGTTGGAATTATACGAAATTTCTAAGTTCTTCTTTACTTGAACTTCAAAGGGTAATCTAGAAAAAAATGAGTCACTTTTATTTTCATAATTAATCGATTTATATGCTAAAAGACCATATCCATAACATTTTTTAAAATTATCTTTTTCGTTTGATAATGAATAGAGTTCCGAATCATTTTCTTTTTTGTAATGAAGTAATTGGTCTTTTTCATATGAATTCCATTTGTTTAAGTTTCTATTTTTATTTTGAGCCATACAACTTTGATTAACCCTAGTTCGCCATTTTTTTGGCATTAATCTAGACCATCTAATCTGAGATAAATCGTATTGATAATGCCATCTTAACCAGTTTTTCCATTGATTTATTCTATAACTCTGAAGTTTCTTATCTTTTAATTCCGAATGAAATATTCCTAGTGTTTTAAAATAGTCCTTTATTTTAGTCTTAAGGAAACAAGACGTTGTGTTATATTGAAGAACAGATCTAAATTTAGAAAAATTAATAACTTGGGTTTGTGATAATTTGTAAAATACATATGCTTGTGACAAGTAGGATAAATCACACAAAATATGTGAATTTTTCTTACTAATATTATAAAGTGACTTTTTTATAGTCGAAATAAACATAAAGTGAATTTTTTTTTTATTATTAATTTTTTCTTGATTTATTTCATTATTGGAGATGAATTTCTCAATCAATTTGTTTGTTGATTTAAGAAAGAGTTGTG